ATGTATACTTTGTTTCCAATATTTTGTTCTTTTTATGTAAGAAGTTTATTGATTTTAAGTTTTGTTTTTAGGGGGCTGAGCATGTGATTTCTGTTAATGACATTCTTAAGTGGTTGTCTTGTTTGTGGGTTTTTTGTAGGAAGGGAGGCTAAGGTTTGATGTTTTTATGAAGAGATTATGACGGAAAGCTGGTTTAAGACCTTTGTAATTGGAGAATTTGGTCTTTTTTTAAGGCTGATGGTCCCTGTATTTTATGTAAAAGACGATTTAGGAGAAGAGGCACTATCGGATCCTCTTGGGATACCTTTATTAGGTATATATGTTTTATTACTTTCTTCTTTTTGTGTAAGGAACTTTGAACACTGTGTAGAAGAACATGAAACAAAATTTTGTAGTAATTTTAGATTTAATAGTCCGTATAGAGCAGAGGCTTCTATGTGATTACTATTGACCTTGTTAAAAGGACTAGGATTTTTATACCTACAATTTACAGAGTTTAGTAATTGTCCTCCTTCTGTAATTAAAACTTCTTGATATGGTGCTTGCTTAGTGTTAGTCACTTTTCACGGATGTCATGTATTAGTTGGTTTAGTTTTCCTTGGTTACGCATATTATTTAATTTTTGTTTTGCAGCATTTAAAGAGTGTTGAAATTTTTGTAGATCACTATCGTTTCGTGTATTTTAGTTGTTTTTACTGACATTTTGTTGACTTCATCTGATTTATAGTTTATTTTATTGTTTACTACTTGCCTTAATACATCAAATGTAACTTAAGTTAAAGTTTAAGATTCTTACTCTTACTATGTTTATAAAAACCATTTGAAATATCTTAGTATATCCTTGTTTATATATTATAGGTAAGTTTTATTTTAGTTATTATTATTATTATGTATATAACACCTTATGGTTAGGTGTTATATTATATTATTATACATTATATTATAGGTAAGTTTTATTTTAGTTATTATTATTATTATGTATATAACACCTTATGGTTAGGTGTTATATTATATTATTATACATTATATTATAGGTAAGTTTTATTTTAGTTATTATTATTATTATGTATATAACACCTTATGGTTAGGTGTTATATTATATTATTATACATTATATATAGGTTAAGTTTTATTTTAGTTATTATTATTATTATGTATATAACACCTTATGGTTTAGGTGTTATATTATATTATTATACATTATATTATAGGTAAGTTTTATTTTAGTTATTATTATTATTATGTATATAACACCTTATGGTTAGGTGTTATATTATATTATTATACATTATATTATAGGTAAGTTTTATTTTAGTTATTATTATTATTATGTATATAACACCTTATGGTTAGGTGTTATATTATATTATTATACATTATATTATAGGTAAGTTTTATTTTAGTTATTATTATTATTATGTATATAACACCTTATGGTTAGGTGTTATATTATTCTACAATCATTTGATAAACAGATAGAAACTAGAATTAAAAATAATTTTAATCGTCTGAAGTATTTTATTATATATTTATATATATACATTATAATAATATATAAATTCTACAATCATTTGATAAACAGATAGAAACTAGAATTAAAAATAATTTTAATCGTCTGAAGTATTTTATTATATATTTATATATATACATTATAATAATATATAAATTCTACAATCATTTGATAAACAGATAGAAACTAGAATTAAAAATAATTTTAATCGTCTGAAGTATTTTATTATATATTTATATATATACATTATAATAATATATAAATTCTACAATCATTTGATAAACAGATAGAAACTAGAATTAAAAATAATTTTAATCGTCTGAAGTATTTTATTATATATTTATATATATACATTATAATAATATATAAATTCTACAATCATTTGATAAACAGATAGAAACTAGAATTAAAAATAATTTTAATCGTCTGAAGTATTTTATTATATATTTATATATATATATTATAATAATATATAAATTCTACAATCATTTGATAAAACCTATCAATACTTTTTAACTGCTTTAGCATAATAGAATGTGTGGGATTGTAGCTCCTGAGATAGTAATTACTAGGCAGGGTTTAACGCTTGGTGTACTAGTAATCTATATGATATAGGTCTATATTTCGGCTGTAGTCTAAGAGATTTATATTCTCTACTAGTGAAGGTATTAGTTTAACATGGAGAACACTATTTTGCAAAAATAGTAGTATTACTTTAATATACCTTTATCAAAATGGCTTGTTAGTGCCAGAATTTATGGGTATGGTTTAGGTCCATGTTATAGGGTTTCAGACCTTCTACAAGAAAAAAATTTTTTTATACTTTACTTGATAAAAACCATAAAAAATTTTAAGTTTTTTGGTAAAAATTAAAAATTTTTTTATGGTTTTTATCAAGTAGTTTTTTTTAAAACTTTTTTTAATCGTAAGGCTACCCCCTTACATAAATTTTATGAAGTTTTTATTTTATCTTGATGATTACGTTATTATTATTTGCAATTTTTGTTAAATTATTAATATTTTGTTTAATTAAAAATCCTATTTTTTGTAGCTTGTTGTTAATGCTCAAAAGAATCTTTGCTGCTAGAATCACCTATGGTTGATTTGGTGTTCCTTGAAGAAGATTACTAATGTGTATGGTATATTTAGGAGGTGTTTATATTATAATATTATTTGTGTCTGCTCATGTACAGAAAGATCAAGTAATATTTATTAAAGGTGTGGCAGTAGTAAGGATGTTTCTACTTTCTTTCTTTGTAGGGAAACTTTTTTTTAGTGATAGTTTTGATGCAGATCATTTCAGACATTCTGGGTTATTTGTATCTAAAGATGGTATATGTTTATTTATTTTCGGTTGCTTGATATTGCTTATTTCATTTTATAGTCTCAGTATTATATTGTGTGATAAAATATTTCATTTACGATAGTTTGAAAGTTTTAATACGATTGCGAGAGTTCTAGTCTTGATTTGAAATCAAGTTATTTGTATTAATATACAACAGTCGTTTTCAAAAACATACTAGTGCCAGAATATATGGGTGGGCTTTAAGCGCCTATTATGAAGTTTTATTCTTCCTTGTATATGATTAGAAATATGGAACCGCATTTAGATGTTTTCTTTCTTGTGCTTGGTTCTCTTTTTTTCTTGTAGTGTTAGGTCTTATTTTATAAGATCTTCTTCTTCGTTTGGGACAGAGTTGCTTGGTTGCTTGTATTATAGTAATAGACTAATGGAGATATACTATGGTTATGGTTGATATACTACTTTTTTTTTAACTATGCTGGCATTATGCGGCTTATTAAGTCTTAAATTTAGAATTCACTATATGGGGAAAAGGAGATTAAGAGCGAAATATTTATTTTTTAAAATATTAGTATTCCTTATTACTATGGTAATTTTAACATGTAGTAATAATTTATTGACAAGTCTTGTTCTCTGAGAGTATCTCGGTCTTGTAAGTTTTTTCTTAATACTTTTTTATAAAAACTGTGTTAGTTTACAAGCATCTGTTATTACCTTAGTAACTTCTCGTTTAGGTGATATCTTTTTGTTTTTGATAGCAGGGTATAGAATTTTTAACAGATTTAAAAACAAAAGAGTAAGATACTATTTTCTAGTACTAAGTCTTTTTTTCATAATTGGTAGAAAGAGTGCTTTTTATCCTATGATAAGCTGATTACTGGAGGCTATGCGAGCCCCTACTCCTGTTAGGGCTTTAGTGCATTCTTCAACTTTAGTGGCGGCAGGGGTTTGATTTTTAAGGTATTATTTAAAAGTTTTTTGTAGTAACTTTTTATTTATCATTATTTACCTTAGTTGTATAAGAACTATCTGTATAACTTCTTATTGTAGTTGTGTAATAACAGATGCCAAGAAGATAGTAGCACTTTCAACAAGAAAAAATATTAGATGATGTTTGCTGTATATTATAAGTGGGGATTTTATACTAAGTCTTCTTCAATTGTTAACTCATGGAGTTGGAAAGTGTCTTTTTTTTACGTTGATGGGTGATTTAATGTCTTCCAAAGAAGGAGGCCAAAAATATAAGAGGTTTGGAAATAAAAAATATTCTTGATTTAGTATAAATTTATTTCTTAGTATTTTTTGTTTAGCTGGTGTGCCCTATGTAGGTATTTACTTTTCTAAGCATTTCTTTTTTGGAAAAGGATTAGGAGATAGTTTTAGTATAATAAAATATTTTTTACTTTTAGGTGGGCTGTTAGGTACTAATGTTTATAGAGGTCGTTTATACAGAATACTACTAAATAAAAGTAAAGGAAGAAAAGTACGTTATAAAAAAGTTTTTTTGATTAACACTTTTTTTTTATTGTTAATGTTATTATTTAATTATGCATTATGTTTTAATCTGAGAGAAAAGTTAAAAGGATCTCAAAAATTGAGCACACAGATTATTTTTATAGTCTTTTTTGGGTTAATCGGTGGGTATAAGCTAGGAACAAGTAATAAAATACAAACAAAGGGCTCAGGGGCTTCTTTATATTTTTTGGATGTTTTGGTATCCTTACTAGGTAAAAGAGCTAAATATATTAAAAAGTTAGGAGTGTTGAGGGTTTATCGTTGAGATAGCTTTGTCTTCAAAAAAATGTATTTATTTTTAAGGAGACGTTTAATCTTTTCTGTTTTAGTCGGCTTTTCTTTAGTAGTATTGCTTTTTTTATAGTAGTAACTTAGTTTATTATATTAGGAGTATAATAGTTTTTCGTACTTTTGGAGCAAATTATTTGCAGCTAAGTATGAAAGTTTTTAGTAAAAAGTTTGTTTTCAATAAGTTAGTTCGGTTTTTTAAAAGAGGTCCTGTTCCTCGATTAGATTGGCCAACGAATTCTAATTTAAATTATTTTTGATGTAGAGGGTCTCTTTTAATGTTCGCTATGCTTTTACAGTTGGTTACTGGTATTTTTTGTGCTATAGAGTACTTAAAATTAAGAAAGAAGCATCTCTTTCACGTGAAGGTTGGAGTCGGAGAGCCCGGACCTGTTTTAGACGGATTAGTCTCTGATATATTGCGGTTCAGTCATTTATGAGGCGCTAGCCTTGTATTTATTTGTCTATTTGGTCACATGGGACGAGGTTTATACTATAACAGTTATAGAAAGAAACCCACACTATGAAGTATAGGGATGATACTATATGTTGTTATACTTGCTGAAGCATTTTTAGGATATCTTTTACCTTGACATCAAATGTCTTATTGAGCTGGTGTTGTAATTAGAACAATTTTTTTATCTTTTCCTTTAATAGGTCCTCATTTACATAGTTTCTTGTTAGGTTCTTATGATTTTGGAGATGGTATAGTAAGGCGAGTGTTTTGCATACACGTCTGTTTTGGATTTGTTATACTAGGGCTAATCTTTGTACATTTTGTTAAATTACACAAGATAGGATCTAGTAAATCTTTTAAAAGAAGAGACAGATATAGAGACATTGTCTTTTTTCAAAAGGGTTACGGCTATAAGGACATTTTTGTTTTTTTAACTGTTTTACTTATAACTGTTTTACTTGCAGCGTACAATCCTTGAATGACAAGATTAAAGGAAAATTTTATAACACCTAACCCGCTGGCTACACCAACAAAAATAAAGCCTGAGTGGTATTTTTTACCATTTTATGCTTTATTACGTTCCATTGAGAGTAAGATGGGAGGCCTTATGGCGGTAATAATTTTACTACTATTAGTCTGAGTTCCTGTTCCAGGGTGACATAGGGGATTTGAGAGGATTATTCGTCGTGTATCTTTTTGAATGATGAGCTTTAGTTTTATGTTCTTGGGGTTTTTAGGTTCTATGGAACCAACTGCATTTTGTCAAGTGTCAAGTTTATTATCTGCTTGCCTTTTTTGTGTTTCTATTTTTATTTTAAAGTGTAGAGACTATATAGTTGGATTAAGTAGTTAGATGTTAACTTCTGTAATATTGCTTTTTTTTTCGATAGTTTTTTTTAGATTATTAATTAAATTTGGTAAATTCTTAAGAATACTTATAGTACTAGAGAAATTTAAAGTGCTTTTATTACTTTCTTGTATTTGTTTAAGGTGCATAGATAGGAGTCTATTAATTTTCACCTGTATTGTAGTTATATTAACAATAGAGGTTTGTTATGGGTTAGTTATAGTATGTCGGTTATGAAAATCAAAAAGATTAAAAGACACTTTTATTTTATAAGATTAGGTGTATTTTTTTTACTGTTACTAGTAAAAGTAATAAAAATAACATTAAGTAAAGGGTTGAAAAAAGAAGGCTGTGGCTTGGTTATTAAAACTTCTTTTAGGCTTGACTTGTTAGGAGTAGTCATGGGACTACTGAGTTGGTTTATAGGGTTCAGAATAATACTTTTTTTTAAAAAAAGTTTAAAATATAAAACTTTCTTTATATTTTCTAGTATATTATGTAGTTTTATTTGTTTCTTAAGATACAACTGTTTAGTTTTTTGGGTTTTTTACGAATTATCTATTTTATTCCTTCTTTTTATGTTATATAGTGACTCCCCCTATTCGGAGCGGTTTTTGGCTGGGTGGTATCTTATGGCTTACGGTTTTTTTAGAGGTGTGCCGATGTTGGTTGTTTTAGTAAAAAAATCCCTACTAAAAGGTTCCTTTAAATATAAAACATGGACTAGTATTAATTGCGATTGATTACTATTTATACTTTTTATAAGTAAGATACCTTTGCTTCCATTTCATGTTTGATTACCAATAGTTCATGCGGAAGCAAGAAGTGTAACTTCTGTTTGTCTTAGAGGCTATATCATGAAGTTGGGAATAGTAGGTGTTTTACGCTTTTGTAGAGATGTGATTAAAAGAAAACTAATATTTTTATATTTGTGTTGTTCTTTGATATTTGCTATATTTATTTTTGTAAGAAGCATAGAAGAGAAAGATTTTAAGCGATGGTTAGCTATGTTGAGACTTTGTCATATAGTAGTTGGTGTTATATGTTTATGTAGTAAAAAAGTCATAAGAGAAAGAAGTAGTTTGTACTTTGGGTTAGGACACGGTCTATCTGCTAGTTATTTTTTTTTGCTAATCATGTTTTTGGGTATATTAGGGGGCAGCCGATTAACTAGTGGCATTAGTTTAACAAAAAGATGATCTTTTTGTTTTAATTGATCTTTTCTTTTAGGGTTTTGTTACGTTGCTTCTTTTCCCCCTATATTGAAATTTTTTATAGAGGTTTGACTAATAGGGGTCTATAGAAGATCATGGGGCATATATCTATTATTGTTGGTTTACTTGTTTTTAGAAGCTTAGTTCCTTTAGTTTTAATGGGTTATGGTTTTACACGGCGTATTGGAAAAACAAAAGAGAACTTCAGTATTTTGTGATATTTAGTCTTTAGTTGTTTATTTTTATTAAAATTCTGCATATTATTGTGTTAGTAAAATAGTAAGGTGTTGTATGCATTTTGTCTTTTGGTGACAAAGGAGAGTTGTTTCTGCTATTTTCTCTTTTAGCTTAAACTCAAAGTGCCAGTTTGAAGAGCTGGAGATATTAAAATTTATAAAGGGAATACATGTCTCGTTTAGGTGTTGTATTAAGTCATTTTTATGTTTTACAGTCTTTCCATTATTCATATTTTACTGTAGTTTGTGCTGTTGTTTTAGTTTTATCACAGGTTCCTTACTTTTGAACGTTTAAAGTAATATATGTTGTTATACCCTTTTTGATGGGGGTACGTCCGCTAGGAATCGCATTTTACAACTTGGTTAATTTTATTAAGATGCTAATAATGTCCGTTCCTAAGGAGTTACCTTCTGTAGTTTTTTCAGTTGTTATAACTCCTTTTATATTTATAGGAGAGTGTTGTAGTCAAATGTTACGACCTATAACATTAATTTTACGTTTGTTGGTTAACTTAACTTTTGCTTATATTGTTTCTTTAACAGTAGGAAGACAGTTTATTGAGAAGTTTTTAAGGGGGGGTTTTGGTTTAAAGTTTATACTAATTTATTCTTTTTCTACTTTTTATTTCTTTTACGAAATATTTATGAGGTTTCTGTTGACTTATGTATCTCATGTAATGATGTTGTCTTTAATAAGAGACTTACACCATGTTTTACACATTAAGTTTTTTAAGTAGATAACTAATACAATGAATAAGACACTAATCTACGGGTTTTGTTTTTTTTTATTTATATTAAGTTTTTTAAGAAAAAACTTAATTCTATTGGTGTTCATACTAGAGATTATGGTGTTATTAACAATAACATTGTTTAGCCATAAACAAAAAGTAAGTCTGTATAAATTATATAGAAGCTTAACTATTTACTTTATAATCTCTGCTTTAGCTAGACTTTTTATGATTATAGGTTGAATAATGTTAATACCTTATTTATTTTTTACAGGCATTCTTTGTAAGATAGGAGGTTTTCCTTTCTGTTGATGAATTTATAAGTTTTATCAAGGTATAGACTATGGGCTAATTTTGTTTTTTAAAACTCTTTTAAAGGCTCCTTTATTAGTAATTATTATATTTTGTAAAGTATATAATAAAAAAGACACCGTTTCTCTAGTATTTGTTTGTTCTTTAATATTTGCTAGTATAATGCTTTTAAAAAGAAAAGGTAGTTGAGTATTTTTTATAGGAAGTAACGGCATTGTTTCTTCTGTAGTTCTGCTTATACTATCAAGAACAGCAAAAACAGTAGACGTAGTTGTCTTATTTTTTTTAGGATGATGCTATATATTTTTATTTTTGTATAGTGTTTACTTTTATAAAGAGGAGTCAAAAAAAAGAAAATATAGTATGAATAAAAATACAGCTTTCTTTGTGGTTTTTGTTTTAATATCTTTTCCGGTAGCTGCCGGAGTAGTGTACAAGTCATACACCATATTTAGTCTTGTAAAAGGTATTTCTTCATTTCTTGTTTGTTTGTGGGTTTTTTATAGTCTAGTCGAAATTTTTTGACTTGTGAAAACTTTATTTTTCAACTCTTCTTTTTCAAAAGTAGATGAGGTATCAAAAGGGCGTTTATATTAAAATAGTGTATTTTAAAAAAAATGTTTGTTTTACACACAAAAGTTAAGTTATGTTACTTCTCTATTAAACGGTGTAGTTTATTTAAAAATTTTGAGTTTGCATCTCAAAGAAGGATTGTATCTTACTGTTACAATACAAAAGTAGTTTACTTAAAATATTAGCTTGTCAAGCTGAAGAGGGTAGTTTATTCTGTTCTTTTGTGCATTATGTTAGTTAAATTAAGATATCTTAGTTTAATACTTTATTTAATTGTAGGACTTTTATTTTTTTTGCTTGTCTTTTTTTTCGTTTTAATAGAGCGTAAGATACTTGGTTTATGTCAATCTCGACTAGGACCAAAAAAGGTTAGGTTCATAGGAATTCTTCAGAGGCTTGCTGATTTCATAAAGCTTTTAGGGAAGTTGAATTTTCTTTGAGGTTTAACAAAGGGATTAGGATATCGTGGTTTATTTTATTGGTTTGGTGTATTTTATTTTTTTTTAGCTGCGGCTGGTTTTATTTGTATTTTTATAAAGTCTTTATCAAAAAGAAGGTTATGGGGCTCTTTTTTATGTTGAGTAATAGTTCTTTCTAGCTTAAGAGGATACGGGTTTATTTTATGTGGGTGAGGTAGTATAAGCAAGTATTCCTTATTAGGTGCTATGCGAGCTTCTTTTAGTGGTATAAGTTTCGAAGGGTGTTTAATGTGTATAGTAATAGGAGCGGGACTATTGATTAGAAGTTATTGTTCTTATTTTTTTAAAAAAAAGAGAGCGTTTGGGATCATTTCATTATTGACTCTTTATATATTAAGTGTTATTTCGGTGATGTGCGAATGCAATCGAAGACCGTTCGATTTTTCTGAGTCAGAAAGTGATTTAGTAAGTGGTTTTAAAACAGATTATTATGGTGCTAGGTTTGCTATATTATTTGCTTGTGAGTATGCTGTAATGGTATTTTTTAGTTGGTTTATATCATTTATTTTTTTTAAAGAAAGTGTTATTTTTTTAACAATGTTTTTTCACAGGTTTTTGTTGATATTTGTACGAGCTTGTTTCCCTCGATTGCGTTATGATTATTTTGTTTCTCTGTTCTGAAAGAATTTGTTTGTTATATATTTTCTTTCTTTATTCGTATTACTGTAATAAGTGCTTGTGTAGATTAAAAAAATTGTAAGGCTGTTAACCTTAAGATGCGCTGTGATAGCGCCATAAACAATAGAATATATTTTATTTAGAATATTTGTTTTGGGGACAAAAGGTCTTATTATTTAAGTTTTCTAAGCCAATAGGGCTGCAATTGCAGGTTATTCTGATATAATAATATTTAAAGGTTACTCTTTCGTTGGTGTATATTTAAACATGGTTTTTCGTAGTAAAAAGAAATTTAGTTTTATACACTATATAAGAAGTTTTGAATGCGGATTTAGCGGATCTCTTAGGATGTTTAGAAAATTCAGAGGTTCTTTTCTTTTATTGTTGGTGTTTTTTGTATTACTAGATGTTGAGGTGGTATTATTAATAAAAAGTAGGCTAGAAGAATCACATATATTCAATTATTTATATTATTGTACTTTTTTAATTGTTGTTTTAATTGGATTCTTTTATGAGATTTGTTCAAGACTTATAAAGTTCAAATAAATATTAATGCGTATATGTATGTAAGGGGGGCTATTAAAACGGTTACTGCTAATAATCGGTTGAAGTTATATAAGCTTCGGTTCCTTTTTAAAGTTGTAAGTTATATAAAGACTATTTGTTTTCAAAACAAAAAGAGGTGTATTTAAACCCTGACTTTGTTGTTATGTATACGTTAAGAAAGTTATCTCTGTTTTTTACACTAAGTCATAAGAAGATAGGTCTTGTGTATTTAGTCATTGGTATATGGTCTGGCTTTTTAGGTCTTGGTTTGAGTATGATTATACGGTTAAACATGATGGACCCCTACCATAAAATAATACCAACCGAGTTATATAAATTTGCTATAACTAGTCATGGTATTGTTATGATTTTCTTTTTTTTAATGCCTGTATTAATAGGAGGCTTTGGTAAATTTTTGATACCGTTATTAACTCGGTTAGATGATATGAAGTTGCCACGTGTTAATGTGTTTAGACTATGAATCTTATTGCCTTCTATGGTCAGTTTAATTATAAGAATGTATATAGGGGCAGGATTAGGATGAACTTTTTATCCTCCTCTTTCTTCTAAGTATTTTAGGGGGAGTGGGGCAGATTATTTGTTGATTTCCCTTCATTTGGCGGGTTTGTCAAGAATGTTAGGAGCTTTAAACTTTATAATAACCTGTCATTATTTTTTTTACACTACTAATTTGGCAAAAACAAAAAAGATTAACTTAGATTGAATTCTGCGGACTCCTATATTAGTCTGAGCTTACTATTTTACATCTATTTTGCTCTTTTTTAGTGTTCCGGTGCTGGCAGGGGCTATTACTATGTTATTATTTGATCGTAAATTTGGTACATCTTACTTTGACCCTAGGGGGGGCGGAGATCCTATAATGTTTCAACACATGTTTTGGTTTTTTGGTCACCCTGAGGTATATGTGTTGATATTACCTGGTTTTGGTATAGTTAGTCATATTTGTATAGAAGTTAGAAAAAACAGTACACCCTTAGGTTATATAGGAATGGTTTTTGCAATGTTCTCTATAGTAGTTCTTGGGTTTATTGTATGAGCTCATCATATGTTTACAGTTGGTATGGATTTAAAGAGTAAAACATTTTTTAGTGCTGTTACAGCATTAATAGGGATACCAACCGGAGTTAAGGTTATTGCCTGAGTTTCCATGTTGAGTAATGCTTCTATCTATCGTCAGGATCCAGTAATTTTATGACTCTTTTCTTTTGTTTTTTTATTTACATTAGGGGGTATTACTGGAATAATTTTGTCTTGTTCTAGTGTGGATATGATATTACATGATAGTTGATTTGTAGTAGCTCATTTTCATTATGTGTTATCCTTAGGTTCTTACACATCGGTAGTAATTGCTATGATTTGATGGTGACCTGTTATAACAGGTTATGCCTTAGACGATGTGTTGTTACGAGCACATTGTTTAATATCTGTTATAGGTTTCAATATGTGCTTTGCACCTATGCATTATTTTGGAATGTGTGGGTTACCGCGTCGTGTTTGTGTATATGATCATTCTTTCTCTTGATTATCTAAAATATCTAGTGTAGGTAGTTTTATATCGTCTTTTAGTGCTTGCTTTATAATGTATATTTTGTGAGAATCATTAAGAGTTGGTAATAAGATAATAGGTAGTTGACGATCAGATACACATCCTGTTAAAGTTATGAATTATCCTTTAACCTATCATACACTATTACACTGTAAAGTAGGAGGAGGAGGCTATAGTCCAACTTTAAAGAAGTAGATAACCTACTAATATGTTTAGTATATAAGTAATATACTGTCTTTCCAAGTCAGAGAACCATAGAACGTGGAATATATATTAAATTCGAAAGCATAGTTTATTAAGTAGAATACTATTTTTGTAAAATAGAGGGAGGTTTATTCCTTGTTTTCTTTAGCAAGGAATAAAGAATTTGTAGGATTAAAAGTTTCCTTTTGCATCATGATCAAAAGAAAAAGTCTTTTATTAAGTTTACTTGAAATAAACTAATATTTAATATTATAGTTGAGATCTTAAAGTTAAACAAGTAGTATTCTTAAAATAGTATTAAAGAGGTGAGAAACTAAGCACAGTTTATTATAACCAGTTGAGGTTTAATTATTTAGTATAACTACAAAAGTGAAAATATTTTTGTAGTATCTAGAATATACATGAGTTGTTGTTTAAATAGGGAGAGTAGTCTCTATTTTTAATAAAGTGTGTTACAACTTTAAAACACGTTGATGATATTTAGTATTAGCTAACCTCATAAATTTATAATGCTTTTATTTATAATTTTTGAATTAGTAATAATAACATTGTGTATTTTTCTTGAAAATACTCGGACTGTTTATCAAAAACATTGCGTCTTGTTTTATTTAAGAGGTTAGTCCTGCTCAGTGTAATTTTATAAATAGCCGCATTAGCCTGAGTGTGCTAAGGTAGCATAATTACTAGCTCTTTAATTGGGAGATTGTTTGAAAGGATTAACCAGGGTATAAAGAAGAATTACAATATATTTGAATTTACTATGTTAGTACAGAAGCTAACAAAAAAAGTATAGACGGAAAGACCCTAGGAGGTTTAATGTTGATCATTTTTTTTTGGGCAAAATAAAATAATTCATTTTAGTTAAGATCCTTAAGAATAAGAAAACGATAAAAGCTACCCTAGGGATAACAGAGTAAGAAGCGAGGAGAGGTCATATTGATTCGCTTAATTGCTACCTCGATGTTGACTTAAGAGAAGTTCGTTGGCGCAGAAGCTATCGTTACAGGTCTGTTCGACCTTTAGATTCTTTCATGAGTTGAGTTAAGACCGATGTAAATCAGGTTGGTTCCTATCTTATGTTGCTTACCTTTAGTACGAAAGGAATTAGGTGAGTTTATTTTAATAATTTTATTCTGGTTAAAGATAGTTTTTAATAGGAGAATTCTCATAGATATTATAGTATTACTTAGTATAAAGATAACTTTAGTTCTAGAGAAGAACACTTAGACAATTAGGTATTAAATCTGGCTCCTATTAACAGAGAGGTAAAGGCTCAGTGCCAGCAACCGCGGTTAAACTGACTACTCATTCTTCTTTAAGGTTAAAATTCGTAGTTAAAGTTTTATTATAAGAGTGTGTATAAAAGCTCTTTACTTTTTATATAAACAAAAACTTTAAAGCAATAAATTCTTTATTTAAACGGGGATTAGAGACCCTCTTATTCAAGATTTTATTTTTTTTATCCTCAGTTTAAACTGAAAGGAATTGGCAGTTAGTTATATTCTTTTAGGGGAGTGTGTAATTTAAAAGATGATCCACTTAAAATCTTACCCGCCAAAGGTTAGTTAGTGTATATCCGGGTAAATGTTGTTGATTCTAGTCAACAACGTAAATTTAAAATTTAATTCAGGTCTATGTGCTGCTTATGGGTGGGTTATTATTCTCTACAATAGAAAAGAGCTTATTGAAAACAATGAGTTAATTTGGGACTTAACAGTAATCTTAATAAGTCAGATAAGGTGAAAATAAAAACTAGTTTTATGATTTGACTAGTGTACACATCGCCCGTCACCTTCGACTTAAGTCGAAGTAAGTCGTAACATGGTAGCCCCAGGGGAACCTGGGGCTATTTTATAAATGACAAGTAATTTGTATACTTTTAGTTCTCAGCCAACTTTAGATAATTTAGTGATCTATACGTGGTGTTTAAGAATTTTCATTAGGGTGTGGGTTATAAGAGCTTTAATCGTAAAATTTTATTTTAAAAGCGAGACTAGTTTTCGTTCTTTTTGACGTGTTAGTTTTGACGGGATAGAATCGTTTTTGATAGTTTTGTCTAGCATTCTTATAATAACTATAATTACTTTGAATTTAATTGTAGTTCGTTCTCATTCTCCTTGATATTATAATAGAGATAGACAGAAAGTAATAGAGAATAGTATAGCTATAGTAGGTCGCCAGTGATATTGAGTTTACAATTTACTACAAAGTGATGTAGAGAAAAGGTTTGATTCATATATAACTTCTTTAGTAGACTGTGTAGATAAAGCTCTCAAACTAAAGACAAATAAGATTTATAGTTTAAATATTACGTCGGCAGACGTATTACATTCTTTTGCACTACCTTCCGCTCAAATTAAGAGAGATGCTGTACCAGGACGCATTAAAAAAATTTATTTACTAACTAATGTACCAGGACGTCACGTAGGGTATTGTAGTGAGTTCTGCGGAGCAGGTCATTCTTATATGCCTATAGTTGTAAAAGTTTTTTAAATAAGAGATAAGTTAATTGTTAAACTTTATGACTCATGATCATAATATGCATTCGTGCTCTCTTAATTTAAGAGTAATAGGTTAAATGTTTAAACTTTCGATTTGTGGTATCGTAGATCTTAATTTTAAGTTATTCTATGT